TTTAAAAAATTCATACCAATCTACAAAATTTTGTGAATTTTTATGCAAAAGATTTATCGACGGCGTTAATAATTTTGATAATATATCAAAGTCTATTCCTTCTTGATTGAAAGGAATTCCTATGGCTCCAATAAACAAAGTAAATAAAAGCAATACAAGCATAGGAAATAGAATAGTATTGTCTGATTCATGGGGATAATAGAAAGTTCTTGTATTAAGTCCAAAATTTTCAACAGTAATAAAAGTTTGATTTCTTACATTATTACTAATTTTATATTTTTTATTGCCAAAAAAAGAAGCTCTTTTCGTATTATTCATTGTTAATAATGGTACTAACCCAAAATTTCTATTAAGTTTTTTTTCTTCTTCTTTACCCCATAAAGAGATTGAATAGAAGGAGCTACTTTTTTTCCCACTGTAATTTATAAAATAAGTGTTTAAATGTCCTTCAAAAGTAAGTAAATAAATCCGAAACATATAAAATGCGGTTAATCCCGCTGTTGAACAAGCTATTATTGCAAAAATTGGTGAAAATAACAAACTATCATTAAGAATTTCATCTTTAGACCAAAAACAAGCAAGGGGGGGAATACCACAAAGAGAAAGCGTTCCTACTAAAAAGGCAGTTTTTGTAATCGGCACATGTTTTGTCAAACCACCCATAAGAATCATATTCTGACTTTTATCGGGAGAATATCCAACTATAGCTTCCATTGAATGAATAATGGATCCAGATCCTAAAAACAACAAAGCTTTCGAATAAGCATGAGTAATCAAATGAAATAAAGCGGATCGATAAGACCCCATACCTAGAGCTAACATCATATAACCCAGTTGAGACATTGTAGAGTAGGCTAAACCTCTCTTAATATCTTTTTGAGCAAGAGCTAAAGTGGCTCCTAAGAGTACTGTTATTATACCTATCAAAGATATTATATACATTATATAAGGGATAACTATAAAAAGAGGAAGAAGACGAGCTACAAGAAAAATCCCCGCCGCTACCATAGTAGCAGCATGTATAAGAGCCGAAATAGGAGTAGGGCCCTCCATGGCATCAGGCAACCATACATGAAGAGGAAATTGTGCAGATTTAGCAATAGGACCCACAAATAATAGAAATGCACACAAAGTAAGTAATAAGAGATTTACTCTATTATTTAAAATTAAATTATTGAATATTTCGAACAAATCCTGAAATTCGAAACTGCCTGTTATCCAATAAAGACCTAAAATTCCTAATAATAAACCAAAATCCCCTACACGATTAGTTACAAAAGCTTTTTGACAAGCATTCGCTGCAATAGGTCGTGTGAACCAAAAACCTATTAATAAATACGAACACATTCCAACCAATTCCCAAAAAAAATAAACTTGGATCAAATTAGAACTAGTAACTAATCCTAACATTGAAGTATTAAAAAAACCCATATAAGCAAAAAATCTCAGATATCCTTGATCATGAGACATATAATTATCACTATAAATCAGAACCAAAATTCCAACAGTTGTAATTAATATTGACATAATAGAAGTAAGTGGATCAATAAAGTAACCGAACTCAAAAGAAAATTCATTATTTATGGTCCAAGACCATACATTTTGATGAATGCAACTTATAAAAATTTGTTGAATAGATAGATAGAGTGAAAAGATCATAACTATACTTAACAAAAAAATACTCAGAAAAGTCCACATACGTCGAAGGTTTTTTGTTGCTGTCGGAAAAAGTAGAAGTCCAACTCCTAGTAAAATAGGTACTGGAAGTGGAATGAAAGGGATGATCCATGAATATTGATATGTATGTTCCATAAAATAAAAAACCCTTTTTATTTTATTCTTAAATTTATTATTTCTTATTCACTGGTTTGTATATATTTTTTTTCAAAGGGGACAATACAAAAGCACGTGATTTCAAACCTAAATAGCAATTTTTTCGAATCAGTATAATCCTTCATAAACCTTTGAAAAGAAATATATATTCAAATCAAAAAATTAGAAGTGATTAAATAATATTACTAAGTTACTGCCAAAAAAACCATTTGTCTTTTTTTTATTACTACTAAATAAAATTGTGATTTTATGCAGATACAGAAAAAGTGAATTATAATTCCGTATTACAATAATTTATATACATATATTAAGAATAGAACAAAGATTTACACGACAAAAAAATACTTAATATTAATTATATAATAAAAAAACTTTACCTAAAAAAGTTATTTGAGTTTGATTATTTAGAATTATTAAGGAATGAATTTTAATTATGGAATTTAGTGATTGTCTTCTAGTACACTAAGCGAGCTTTTTTTTGCAAGAAATATTATTATAATCGATATTTTTTTTACATATGAAGTGAAGAAATTTAATAATTTTTTTTTATAATATATACTCTCAGTATAGATTAATTAAATGAGCACTCTCATACGGATTTCAAACATTAAATTAAAAAAATTATTTATTAAAAAAAGGGTAAAAAACAGTTGGGTTTTAAACTTTTAAATGCCTTTTTTGTTTTAAAAATAAATAATATATAATAAAATTTGAAAGAAAAAAATAACTCGATATGGAGTACGAAAGAATAGAATAATAAATGTCTTTGACATCCAATTATATCACTGAAAAACTTTTTTTTCATTTTTGAATGGCAGTTCCAAAAAAACGTACTTCTATCTCGAAAAAGCGTATTCGTAAAAAAATTTGGAAAAGGAAAGGATATTGGACATCGTTGAAAGCGTTTTCCTTAGGGAAATCACTTTCTACAGGTAATTCAAAAAGTTTTTTTGTACAACAAAATAAATAAAAAACACTAGAATAATTAGAATTAGTCTAACTTAAAAACAAAAACTTGATGCAATAATAAATAAAGATCTTGTATTTCCTCGTTAAGAGGAAATACAAGATCTTTAAGCGAAATCAATAGGTTCTTGAAATTAATTAATTTAAGTGAAAAATTTTTCACTTTATACCTTTAGGAATTATTATTTCTCTGAATTCTTCTATTCTTTACTCTATTCTTTACTTGGAATCCAAGTTATAAAAGCATCTATCCACAATAAGTGAATATTAGATAATAATAATAAATAATAATATATGATTTTTAAGTGATCAAAAAATCTTATGTTTGTACAATATAAAATAAAAAGATGCATGAAAATAGATATTTTGATAATTATTTTTTTTTCATTTCTCTTGAGCAACTTAGGCAAATCTTATTTTATTAAAAATTTCTAAGGATTTTGGAGAAGTTTAAAAAAAAAAAAAAGCATTTTTTTATTAATGAAATCAATTGTAAATTCCATTGAATTGGCTTCTTTATTTAAATTTTAATCTAGACGATTGAGTAAAAACTTGTTAGTATTGTTTTGAACAAGTTGCCGCTATGGTGAAATTGGTAGACACGCTGCTCTTAGGAAGCAGTGCTAAAGCATCTCGGTTCGAGTCCGAGTAGCGGCATAAGATCTTATAAAAGAGATATTATAAGTTTTATAATCAAATTAATACCCGATTTTTTTTTCTAAAATCGGGTAAAACCTAGTATTAATTTATTAATTTTTAACAAATTTTTTATGATTTTTTCAATTTTAGAGCATATATTAACTCATATATCTTTTTCGGTCGTTTCAATTGTACTAACAATTTATTTTTTAACTTTATTAGTTAATTTAGATGAAATCATAGGATTTTTTGATTCATCAGATAAAGGAATCGTAATTACGTTTTTTGGTATAACAGGATTATTATTCACGCGTTGGATTTATTCAGGACATTTTCCATTAAGCAATTTATATGAATCATTAATTTTTCTTTCATGGGCTTTTTCAATTATTCATATGGTTTCCTATTTTAATAAAAAACAAAAAAATTACTTAAACGCAATAACTGCGCCAAGTGCTATTTTTATTCAGGGTTTTGCTACTTCAGGTCTTTTAAACAAAATGCCTCAGTCTGCAATATTAGTACCAGCTCTCCAGTCCCAGTGGTTAATGATGCACGTAAGTATGATGATATTAGGCTATGGCGCTCTGTTATGCGGATCATTATTATCAATAGCTCTTCTAGTCATTACATTTCGCAAAGTCGGATCTACTTTTTGGAAAAAGAATATGAAAAAAAAATTTTTATTAAATGAATTATTTTCTTTTGATGTACTGTACTACATAAACGAAAGAAATTCTATTTTACTACAACAAAACATTAATTTTAGTTTTTCTAGAAATTATTATAGGTATCAATTGATTGAACAATTAGATTATTGGAGTTTTCGTATTATTAGTCTTGGATTTATCTTTTTAACCGTCGGCATTCTTTCAGGAGCTGTATGGGCTAATGAAACATGGGGTTCATATTGGAATTGGGATCCAAAAGAAACCTGGGCATTTATTACTTGGACCATATTTGCAATTTATTTACATATTAAAACAAATAGAAATGTTCGGGGTATAAATTCTGCAATTGTGGCTTCGATAGGTTTTCTTTTAATTTGGATATGCTATTTTGGCGTTAATCTTTTAGGAATAGGTTTACATAGTTATGGTTCATTTACATCGAATTAACTAAAACATTAACCAAAAAAGAAAGGAATCCAAATAAAAAAGAATAGCATCTATATATAACTTCATATAAGTTAAGAAATCTAATTTCGTTTTTAGTAGTAAATCATCAAGAACCTTTTGAATCAAGTAGTACAATGATTCAAAAGGTTCTCACAATACAAAGACCAAAGACTTCTTATTATAATTCAATTTACTGTTTTTTTTTATTTCCTGAAAACTATCCATAAAAATAATTAGATAAAATGGATTCGACCTTGTCACTTGCTAATGAGAGCACAAAATCAGGATAAATCCCAATACCAATTATGGGTATAAGAATAGAGATTGAAAGAAATAACTCTCGGGGTCCAGAATCAAAAAAAGAAAAGTTTTTGACATTAATTAACTTGTATCCATAGAACATTTGGCGTGACATAGATAATAAATATATAGGAGTTAATATCATTCCAATTGCCATTACAAAAATAATTAAAATTTTTGAAATTAAGAAATATTTTTGGCTGGTAATTATTCCAAAAAAAACGATTAATTCTGCAACAAAACCACTCATGCCCGGTAATGCAAGGGAAGCCATCGATAAGATAGTGAACATTGTAAATATCTTTGGAATGGAGATAGCCATTCCACCCATTTCATCAAGATAAACAAGCCGAATTCTATCATAACTCGTTCCTGCCAAGAAAAAAAGTGCAGCGCCAATAAATCCATGAGAGATTATTTGTAAAATAGCTCCATTAAGCCCAGGATCCGTTATAGAACCAATACCTATAATTATAAAACCCATATGAGATACAGAAGAATAGGCTATTCTCTTTTTTAAATTACGTTGACCGGGAGATGTTAAAGCTGCATAAATTATTTGGATTGTACCGACTACCATCAACCAAGGAGAAAACATAGAATGGGCATGAGGTAATAATTCCATATTGATTCGAACCAACCCATATGCTCCCATTTTTAATAAGATTCCAGCGAGAAGCATACAGGTACTGTAATGTGCCTCGCCGTGGGTGTCAGGTAACCAAGTATGTAAAGGTATAATCGGTGATTTGACGGCAAAAGCAATAAGAAATCCAATATAAAATAGTATTTCGAGTGTGACAGGATAGGATTGATTAGCTAATAGTTCTAAATTTAATGTTGGTTCGTTCGAACCATATAAACTTATACCTAAAACTCCTATTAATAAAAAAATAGAACTTCCTGCAGTGTATAAAATAAATTTTGTAGCTGAATACAGACGTTTCTTTCCACCCCACATGGATAAAAGGAGATAAACGGGAATTAATTCTAATTCCCACATGATGAAAAAAAGTAAAAGATCCCGAGAAGAAAATGATCCTATTTGACCGCTGTACATTGCTAACATCAGGAAATGGAATAATCGGGAATCCCGAGTAACTGGAAAAGCCGCTAAAGTCGCTAAAGTAGTAATAAATCCTGTCAGTAAAATCGTTCCTATAGAAAGTCCATCTATTCCCAGTCTCCAATAAAAATCAAAAAAATTGATCCATTTATAATCTTCGGACAGTTGAATTAATGGATCGTCCATTTTAAAATTATAACAAAAAGCGTAGGTCGTTAGAAGAAGTTCTAAGATACAAATGCATATAGTATACCATTTATTGACTTTATTTCCCCTATGCGGGAGAAATAACATTAACGAACCGGCAGATATTGGAAAAACAACAATTATTGTTAACCAAGGAAAATCATTCGTGGTAAAGACAAGATACACCAGGTCCAAAGAACGCGTACTCAAAAAAAATATATAAATAAAAAAATATAATTGAACTTTTTTGAGTACGAGTACTTGTCAATAAAAAAAATAAAATGTATTCCAAATTTATTCAAATGAGGTTTTCGGTAACGTATCAATAAGCTAGACCCATGCTTCGAGTTGTTTCATGCCATAAATAAACTCGAACGCTCAAAAAATCCGTTGGACAGGCAGATTCACATCTCTTACAACCAACACAATCCTCGGTTCTTGGAGCAGAAGCTATTTGCTTAGCTTTACATCCATCCCAAGGTATCATTTCTAATACGTCCGTAGGGCATGCTCGGACACACTGAGTACATCCTATACAGGTATCATAAATTTTTACTGAATGTGACATAGGATCTATAGTTTTTTGAATGTCCTAAATTTTCAATCTAGTAAACTTATAACTAAATGATATATTTATTAAAATACTAGATGAAGCAATGATTTCCTTTAATAGAATTTTTTTAATGAATTCTGGCTCAATTGATAAAAAATGGGGCTAAAATACTTTGATTTCTTAGATTTTCACAAATATAATCTAGTAAGTCATAACCTATCATATATCCAAATTTCAACCTATAATTTTTTTATTTATGCTACTTATTTAATAAGGTCGATTGGTTGATACGAGTTGATTTTCTGTTACGATAAATTGACGAGACTATAGCTAATCCAATAGCTGCTTCAGCGGCTGCAATTGCTATAACAAAAATGCAGAAAATATCCCCTTTTAGTTGGGAATTATCAAAAAAATCAGAAAATGTTACGAAATTCATATTAACTGCATTGAGTATAAGTTCAAGGCACATAAGAGCCCTAACCATATTTCGACTCGTGATCAATCCATAAAGACCAATCAAAAATAAATAGGCACTCAAAACAAGTACATGTTCGAGTATCATTGAGCAACTCCTTATCAATTTTTATTCATTTCAATATAAATAATAAAAAAAATTCACCGGATTCAATCAACTAGAATATAACAACAAACAACTAGAATATAACAACAAAGTACGAATAAAAACGATATCAGGGAAAAAATTTTCAAATATATATCAAATATAAAAATTAATATTTAAAATATGAAATAGTATTAAATAAAATTGAATTGAATGAACGGAAAAAAAATATCATAACATACACAAAGTTTTCTTTGGTCTTTACTAATTCTTTGGTCTTTACTAATTAGAACCTTTTTTATTGACGAGCCACAGAAATTGCACCTATCAAAGCAACTAAAAGAATTATTGAAATGAGCTCAAACGGAAGAAAAAAATCTGTTGATAAATGAATTCCTATTTGTTGACTATTACTTATTAAATCTTGCTCTAAAATCTGGTTTAATCTTGTAGTCCAAATAACCCCGTACCATGACGTATCGAGAATAGTAGAAATTAATGAAAAAAGAATAGTTGTACAAACCAATGAAGTAATCCCATTCCCAACAGTCCACAGATTGAAATCTGTGGAATATTCTGAATCATTCATGAACATCACAGCAAATATGATTAAAACATTTATGGCCCCCACGTAAATAAGGAGTTGTGCAGCAGCTACAAAATGGGAATTTGCTAGAATATACAATAAAGATATACAAACAAGAACAAATCCTAAGGAAAAGGCTGAAAATATTGGGTTGGGAAGTAATACCACTCCCAGACCTCCTACTAGAAGACCGGATCCCAGAAAAACTAAAAGAAAATCATGTATTGGTCCAGGCAAATCCATTATATTATTAAAAAAAGAAAAAAATCGAAATCCTTTTCATGACCTTATTAATTTAACCGGGGAATTTTTTTTTAATATGTTTCTAATAGAGTGAAATTAGAATCTAATGGATATGAATTGATGTAGATACAGTTATTAGACAGTTTCGCTTTTTTTATTCTAATATTTTCAACCTATCTATTTCAAGAAAGTAATTATGAATATATTATATTAAAAGGATGAGTCTTAATACTTAATATTATTCTATAAATACAAGTTTTTATATAAATTCTTTATATAATTCAACAGTTTTACATTCTTTTTTTAATAAAATTAATGGGTTTACCCATTTTTTGTTTGAGGTGAATTCAAAATTGTTCGAATAGTGTAATCGTCAATTACTGACATTGGTAAACGACCCAAAGCTATTTGATTATAATTCAACTCATGACGATCATAAGTTGAAAATTCATATTCTTCAGTCATTGACAAACAATTTGTTGGACAATACTCAACACAATTACCACAAAATATACAAATTCCAAAATCAATACTGTAATTAAGCAATCGTTTTTTTCGAATATTAGTTTCCAATTTCCAATCAACAACAGGCAGATCTATAGGACATACTCGAACACATACTTCACAAGCAATGCATTTATCAAATTCGAAATGGATTCGACCGCGGAAACGTTCCGATGTTATTAATTTTTCATAGGGATATTGAATAGTTACAGGTAAACGATTTGTGTGGGATAAGGTAATCATGAAACCCTGACCAATATACCTTGCAGCTCGTAGGGTTTGTTGACCATAATTCATGAACCCGGTTATCATAGGAAGCATATTGTAATTATCTATGAATAATTTGATCTTTGTTTCTTTCTCTTGTTTAAAACAAGTAATGAATATGTTGGATTCATTTTCAATTTAGAGTGAAAAGAGTTGGAAAGAAGTTGTTAATAATAGATTACCAAGGGAAATCGGTAAAAGAAATTTCCATCCAAGATTTAATAGTTGATCCATTCTTAGCCTAGGTAAAGTCCATCTGGTTGCGATAGAAATGAACAAGAACAAATAAGTTTTAGCTAATGTAATAAAGATACCAATTGTTGTTCCAAAAATTTGATCCCTTTCAAATAGCTCCAGAATAGATATATACGGAATAGAAATATTCCAACCGCCTAAGTATAGAACAGTTACAAATAATGAGGAAATTAATAGATTTAGATAAGAAGCAACGTAAAATAAACCAAATTTGATACCGGAATATTCAGTTTGATAACCTGCTATTAATTCTTCTTCCGCTTCTGGTAAATCAAACGGTAACCTCTCGCATTCTGCTAGGGAAGAAATTAGAAAAATGATAAAACCTATAGGTTGACGCCACAAATTCCATCCCCAAAAACCATATTTTGATTGTGCCTCAACTATATCAACTGTACTTAAACTGTTAGATAATTCTAGTCGGTGCTAACATTACTATTCTCACCGCTATTACAAAACCGTACATGAGGTCTTCGCCTCATACGGCTCCTCGGGGGCCATAAATAAATCTAAGGACCAGATTAGTATTATTTAGATGGATATGATGTGTTCTAAAATGGATTAAATAGAAATATATCTGGGGTCCCGAATTATACCAATGGAATTCTGTCTGCTCAAATTCTAAGAATAAAAAAGCGCTTCGGAATTCATCTCATCCCTTACAAATTTTAATTTCTATTTGTTGAGTAATAACTTAATCCTTTAATAAAAAACTCCTGGTAAAAATAAAAATAGGTATTTCAGCCCATCGTGGTTTTCAATTACGAAAAAGAATTAGACATCCTATTAGTTTATTATTCATGACAGAAATTCTATTTTATTTTCGAAATATAGGAAAATAAATATCCTTGTTTCGTTCCTATTCTTCTTTCTTTTTTAGAAAAAAAGTCGGTGGACTTAAAAAATAAATAAATAAAGGATTATTTCGTTTCTGATAGTCATTACATTTATCGGTGGATGGGAGCATACTCTGAATCGGAATCTTGGGGAGTACTGTCTGATCATTTCTACTAATTTCAAGCCCCAATTAACCTTCTTTTTTTGTTATCTTATGTTATGCATAAATATCCTTTTCAATTTGGTTAATCTCTATTACAAATTCTTTGTGTATTTTGGTGTTTCTAACCATCCACGCATTTTTACCTAATTGCCGCTCACTTTGTAATACATGTATGGTAATCTATATAACTGATAGTGAAAACGTCATACGGTTAATATTTTTTTAACCCGCTTCAAGCCAGGATGACTAATCAACCAACCTTGGGGTAAAGCGATTCTTACGCTTATGTTTATTTCCGTTTAACCTTTGTACATAGGAAATGAGACTCAATTTTTCTTTTTACTGCTAATTTCTGAACAGTTTTTTTTCACTCATATATAACTATCAAATTCTTTTTATTAAGATTAACCCGAAAGATAAATATATATATATATTCCGTTTTTTAACTTATTCGTCTCGAAGAAACGGAATAGTAAAAATAAATGTTTATGTTTCAACGAATCGCACGTAGAGATATTGATAAAACACATAGAGTTAATGGTATTTCATAACTAATTGATTGGGCAGCAGCTCGCAGACCACCTAAAAAAGAATATTTATTATTTGATCCATATCCTGACATAAGAAGTCCAATCGGAGCAATACTTGAGATGGCAATCCATAAAAAAATACCGATATTGAGATCCGCTAAAACAAGGTGATTGCTAAAGGGAATTACTGAATAACTTAGTAAAATTGAGATAACTGCTATAGATGGTCCAATACTAAATAAAGGAGTATTTCCTCTAGATGGACGAAGATCTTCTTTGAAAAGTAGTTTTGTCCCGTCGGCTAGAGCTTGAAGAATTCCCAACGGGCCGGCGTATTCAGGTCCAATACGTTGTTGTATCCCTGCAGATATTTCTCTTTCTAACCACACAATTACTAGTACACCTGTTATGATTCCCAATACAAGAGAAAATATAGGGACAAATATCCATATGAGTCCATAGACCTCTTTTAAAGATTCCAATCTAACAAAAGAATTTATAGTTTGTACTTCTGTTGCATCAATTATCATTTTAACGATCAACTTCTCCCATAATTATATCTATGCTACCGAGTATCGTCATAATATCAGCCAATTTCATTCTTTTAACTAGTTCAGGAAGAATTTGCAAATTAATAAAACCCGGTGGTCGGATTTTCCATCTCCAAGGAAAACCACTTTGATCTCCTATGAGAAAAATTCCCAATTCCCCTTTTGGAGCTTCAACTCTTACATAAAGTTCTTGTTTCGATAATTCAAAAGTAGGAGAAGGTTTTTTACTAATGAATCGATATTCAAAATCATTCCATTCTGGATTCCTTTTTTTATCAAAGCCTCTGCTTTCTAAATTCTCATAGGGACCCCCCGGAAGTCCTTCCAGAGCCTGTTGAATAATTTTGATGGATTCTGTCATTTCGCTAAGTCGTACTAAATAACGAGCTAATGAATCTCCTTGTTTTTGCCACTGAATTTCCCATTCAAATTCATCGTAAGACTCATAACGATCAACTTTACGAAGATCCCATGGTATTCCGGATGCGCGTAGCATTGGTCCGGATAAACCCCAATTTATTGCTTCTTCCCCACCAACAATCCCAACGCCTTCAACCCGTTCTAAAAAAATAGGATTTCGTGTAATAAGTTTTTGATATTCAACAACCTCTGTTAAAAAATAATCACAAAAATCCAAACATTTATCTATCCAACCATAAGGTAAATCAGCCGCTATTCCTCCAATACGAAAAAAATTATGCATCATTCTCATACCGGTGGCAGCTTCGAATAGATCATATACAAATTCTCGTTCTCTGAAAATATAGAAAAAGGGGGTCTGTGCCCCAATATCTGCCATAAAAGGGCCAAGCCATAACAGATGAGAAGCTATACGACTCAATTCCAGCATAATTACTCTGATATAGCTGGCCCTTTTAGGAACTTGAATATTTCCCAATTGTTCTGGTCCATTTACTGTTATTGCTTCTGTAAACATAGTAGCTAAATAATCCCACCGTGTTACATACGGTAAATATTGTATAATTGCTCGGTTTTCTGCAATTTTTTCCATTCCTCTGTGTAAATAACCTAATATGGGTTCACAGTCAACAACATCCTCACCATCTAGAGTAACAATTAAGCGAAGAACACCATGCATGGATGGGTGGTGAGGTCCCATATTGACTAGCATAAGATCTTTTCCTGTAACTGGTCTCTTCATAAGTTTTTCCTTAATTCGTTCTGGCATGAATTAGATTGCTGAAAAAGAAGTTTATCAAAAAATTCAAGATCTAAAAAATTAACTAATTCACAATTTTAGAATTTAACGAGTTTTTAATTCCCGAATATTCAACTGATTAATTAATTCTTTATAACGTACTCTATTTTTTTTTGACAAATAAGCCAGCAGTCGTTGACGTTTTCCCAGAATTTTTCGTAGACCCCTCTGAGATAAATAATCTTTTCTGTGCAATTCCAAATGTGAAGTAAGTCTTCGTATCTTATTAGTGAAACTGAATACTTGAAATTCAACAGATCCCCTGCTTTCTTCTTTTTTTTCTTGAAATGAAATAAATGTATTTTTTATCATAAAAAGAAATCCTTCCCTTTTTAATATGAATTAAAAGATATGAATTTTACTGATCAGTAATAATAATGGTAGTTTTTTTGTACAAGGATCCGAATTTAATTATCAACTTCTTAATTCTTAATTTTATAAAAAAAAGTCTAAATTTCGATCTAAAAAAGGAGGATTCTGTTATGTTAATTTATTTATGGATCTGCTCTGATTGGTATCTATGTCATTGATTAAATGAATCTCATGTATAAAGATTGAATTTAAAACAATCCCTCATATTTGTGCATACAATTGTTTTCATATACCGTATATTATATATAGTAAAAATCTAGTAAAAAGGATCTATCATTAATGAATTTGAAATCGCGTATACATATGTATTCTTATCATACTGAAATGATTTCCGTTAGTAGTATTAAACCAATAGCGATTCATACAAGCTAAATCTTCTAATCGAAAATTGGGCCAAAGAAAGGATTTTAATTTAATTAGGTTATTTTTATCCTTATCAAGATTTTTCTTTTTATGCAAAACTGTGGTCAAGTTTTGAATATTCGTATAAAATCTTGAATTTCTATCCCTCGCATTTTTTTTTTTTAAATTGAAACAAATTAGAATTCTAAATTCTCTACGTCGTTTAGGGGATAGAATATTTTCAGGGACAAGGAAATCATAATTATTTTTTTTATCAATATAGCTTTTTTTTTTGTATATTTTACTTATTTTGTGTTTATTTTTATGAACCAATGAAATCCCTATGGTTCTATATATAATAAGTTGTCCGTCGTTTTTTACAGACAAACGGACAGGTTCAATAATCAATATTCCTTTTTTCATTAATTTTGCAAAAGTGAAATTCTTCTCAATCATTAGAATATCTAGGCTCATCTCTCCTCTTTCAATAGAAGATATCGCTATCTCGTTTGGATTTTTTAGTCTAACCAAGAGACAGTATACTTTTACATTATTGAGAATTTTTTTATTAAAAAAACAATTCCACCGCAATTGAAAACGCGAATACCTTTTGAGAAATAAATCAAGTTCCGCTTCGGTATTGCTTTTTGGTTGTTTTTTATTTTTCTGTTTTTTTATCTTCGATTCTGCATAATTTTCTTCAATGTTTTTTTCTTGGTTTGATAGAGCTGATTCAGGATTTCTTTTTGTTTCTTTATCTGATTCAAGCTCTTCTTGACCTGCCGATTCGTTTTCTTCTTTATTTAGATTATAAAATCGAAAGGATTTTTTTTCGTTTGATGGTATAAAACCTTTTTTCTTTAGAGTGATCCGTTTATTCACATTTTTTTTTTCATTAAAATTGAAAAGAAGTAATTTAATTGGTATGACCCACGGTTTCATTTTATATGTATTAGAAAATAATAAAAATTCTGGAAAGAAAAAAAAGTCAAAATTTGTTATACGATGATTTAGTATTTCGTCATTCATTCCCATCCAATCAAAAAAGTTTCTTTTTTGATTGGCAAGACCCGTCTTAGTTATTTCATCAATTCTTTGATAATTCTGAACTTTAGTCTTAATATATTTTTTTTTACTCTTGGTATCCGGCTCAATATTTACTTTTTTTGTAAACCAAAAGTTGAGAATTCTCCAATCCAAATATTTTCTATTCCGAATTTCCCCTATACCCCGAGGATTATATTTTTCTAGAAAACAAGAGACTAAACAATTATCTAGAGCAATGCCTATAGACATATCAAAATTTTTTTCTGTAGAATGAATAGATTTGTAGCAAAAAATATTATATATAGAATCTTTTTTTAAATTATGTTTTGGATTAAAAAACGAGTTGGCCTCAAAAAATTTTTGTTTTTTGTAATTATCAAATTTGTTTTTTTCATAGGAATCCACTTTGGTTAAACTTGGATTTAGAACGAGAGAGTCTTGGGTTATTTTCGTTTTCCATTTTTGGGTTACTAATCTAGCCCATGCAATTTGAGGTAAAGTGTATTGAGAATGACTTCGTAACCAGTTTTTCCATTGATTTACTTCGGAATTTAAAAGGGTTTTATCTTTCAATTTATAATGAAAGATTCCTTGTTCTTGAAAAAAATCCTTTATTTGATTCTTAACAAAAAAGGATGTTAGGCATATGTTATATTCAAAAACAGCCTTTAATTTCGAAAAGTTACTAACTTGAATTTGTGATAATTTATAAAATACATATGCTTGTGATAAAGAGCATAGGTCAGAACTTAATTTTTGTTTATTGGATATTAAATTTTTTACAGTCGAAATAAAATAAATGGTATTTTTTTTTTTATTAATTTTTTCTCCTTTTTTGTCATTCTTGTAAATATATTTATC